GAACGGCTTCCATTGAGTCTCTGCACCTATCCTTTTTTATTCTAGTTTTATACCCTTGTTTTCCCAAAAGAAAGATTTGGCTCAGGATTGCCCATTTTTAATTCCAGGGTTTCTCTGAATTTGGAAGTTACCACTTAGCAGGTTTCCATACCAAGGCTCAATCCAATCAAGTCCGTAGCGTCTACCAATTTCGCCATATCCCCCTTTCCCTTTTCTTTGAGACCAAGATACATTTATAATTTCATCCATCTCTTTCATTTATTTCTTTTTTTGAAACCGTTGAATTCATTATCTAATGATTTCTATATCGAAAAGGCTGCTATTTTCTTTTTTTGACCATCCTATATCAGTTCATTTCTATTGGATAAACCTTGTTTATTTCAATCAGAAATAATTCTATCATTGATGTATTTTCAATTCAAGATGAATAGATATATCCCATATCTATTTTATCTCTCCCTTTCATTTTTACAGTGCGATTTGTAATACTGTAACGTTCGATATTCATTCTTTTTTTTTTTTCGTCCTATTTCCTCCTTTTCAAAATGAAACCAGAATAATGTCTCAATCTAATTTAGATTGTATCTTTATCCTTATCTTATTCTTTTCTTAGGACCGATCCGCTATAATGAAATTAACATAATTTACTATCTATAACTGCTTTAGTTAAGCTTTAAGAAAAATTCTATTTATTCTAATTAGAATTCCCAATTGAATTTGATATGATCATATATTATGGTTATGATTGATGAAATATTTTTTAATAATTTATTAATATTACTTTATTATATTTTATATTTATTATTTTTTTATTATTTTCTTTTTTTATTTTAATTATTTCTAAAAGGAACTTAGCTTAGAACTTCGAACTTCTAGCTATAGAACTCTATTAATTAGTTTAGTTCATATGAAATTAATAGCTAAGATCCGACATTTTCCGGAATTCCTATACAATATTTCTATTTGTTACGCAATTTTTCTCTTATGTGAGCCCGCTTAGCTCAGAGGTTAGAGCATCGCATTTGTAATGCGATGGTCATCGGTTCGACTCCGATAGCCGGCTTTTTCTCTATCTATTTTTCCGAGATTGATAATCTCTCCTTTTCTTCAAATAAAATGCTGGATCAGCGATCTATTATGTCGTGGTAACTTGCAATTATTACTAAAAATGAATTAGAGCAATTAGATCTCTACAGAACAAATCATCAAACGGAGCCTCAACTTCCTATATATATATATATACAAATACAAAAAATCTAGATGTTGATACAATTCATTTTTTTTTGTAGTACTTCATCAGTCGATTTTGCTTTGTTTATCCTTTAGTTCAGTTTAAATTTAGATTTATTGTGTAAAATGAAATTTCAATAAAATAAAAAAAAGGAGTCTTTATGTCTCGTTACCGAGGACCTCGTTTTAAAAAAATACGCCGTCTGGGAGCTTTACCAGGACTAACTAGTAAAAGACCTAGATCCGGAAGTGATCTTAAAAACCAATTGCGTTCTGGGAAAAAATCACAATATCGTATTCGTTTAGAAGAAAAACAGAAATTGCGTTTTCATTATGGTCTGACAGAACGACAATTACTTAGATATGTACATATCGCTGGAAAAGCCAAAGGGTCAACGGGTCAGGTTTTACTACAACTACTTGAAATGCGTTTGGATAACATCCTCTTTCGATTGGGTATGGCTTCGACCATCCCCGGAGCCAGGCAATTGGTTAACCATAGACATATTTTAGTTAATGGTCGTATAGTGGATATACCAAGTTATCGTTGCAAACCCCGAGATACTATTACTGCGAAGGATAACCAAAGATCAAAAGGCCTGATTCAAAATTATATTGCTTCATCCGTCCATGAGGAATTGCCAAAACATTTGACTATTGACTCATTCCAATATAAAGGATTAGTAAATCAAATAATAGATAGTAAATGGATCGGTTTGCAAATAAATGAGTTGTTAGTCGTAGAATATTATTCTCGTCAGACTTGAACCTAACAAAATTAAGAAAGAAAGGTTCATAGAATTTTGTCCCCTTTTCGCCGAACTAAATAGATCTAAGGGCCTTAATCCATCCGCATTTTTTCACCTATCACAAATGGATCAACAGTAGGATTTTTTTCTTTTTTGCTCTTTCCTATTTTATAACCACAATAATTAGGAATAGAGAATTTCTATCAAATAAGGGTCTTATTGCTGGAATAATGGTTTCAATTGTTATTTGATTTGATACATTGTGGTCGATAACATTGGTGAATTAACAGAAACGGAAAGAGAGGGATTCGAACCCTCGGTAAACAAAAGCCTACATAGCAGTTCCAATGCTACGCCTTGAACCACTCGGCCATCTCTCCTACATAATCTTATTATTGACCAGAAACTGAGTGAATAGCGAGTTATTCATATTACTGCAGTACAGGTACGACCGATCACTAGTTCCATAGGAAGAATTCCTTTCCCATTTAATATTTCTCAACAAAAACTTCTCTCATTCATCAGCTACCCCGCGGATCTATTCCAAATTTATGAATCGTCCCATGGATTTTGATATTTCGATTGTATGGCGTGGTGTATACACGTTATGCAAACAGAAGGTATGGTTACTCTACTCTATTTTTTCATGGAATGATTATTCCATTCTTTTTTCTCTTTGGATCATAACCAAATCAAAACTTCTCGAGTTATCAGAATCTGTAGTAAAAAAAGTCCTTGGTTATTTAACTTAGATGAAATAGTAATAGTTCCGCTCATTGGTATACTACAAAAATGGGAATGAAATCAATCTGATTCCAATATCTCATATCTTTCCCAAACAAAAGGGGACAATTTAAGTGGAAAGCCCATATCTATTTAATATCTATTTATTAGAATAAAATTAGTCTGTTTTTATGTTATTTCGTACTGTATAATTCCTTTGCTTTGTTTGTGGGATCATTTTCCCCAGGGGTAATGAAAAGAATTCTAGAATGGATTGCTAATTATGCCTAGATCTAATATAAATGGAAATTTTATTGATAAGACCTCTTCAATTGTAGCCAATATCTTATTACGAATAATTCCGACAACTTCAGGAGAAAAAAAGGCATTTACCTATTACAGAGATGGTGCGATTTGATTCTTTTTTCTTGTTTTTTTTAGCCCTCACCTCAGTCTTACGAGAAAGAGACGCGGTTCGGTATAGAAAGAACGAAATTCTTGAAATAAACCTACGCTCGGTGAAGGTGAAGTTTGGAGATAGAACAATTCCTTCTATCGTGTATCCTCGATTGATGCAGCCTCAGATGTTTCAATTGTTGATTTGAGTATTGAGCGAAAGGTTACACCTATGGGTTCTGTATTGCGGGTCAATCCTACACTACATCAGTACCAATAGACGGCATAAGGGAAAAAGCACTACACCTAGGAATCAACAACACAAAAACTTTGTTATAAATTCCCCCTTTCCTTATCGGTATCGGGACTAACAAGAATGGTTGGGACAACAAACATCCATCTCGTTTGTACTTTGGATACCCGTATAACCATCAAAGATCGTTGAAGTGACTAATTCCTGGAAATAGAAGGCGTTGAGAACAAAGAAATTGTTGGAGTTACCATTTATATCTAACACTAATATGATTGGTGTTAAGAAAAAACCTCTTGCGGGAAGGCTGGCTAGAGATTTCTTGTAAAAATACTAGTTCCTTTCAGTTCATAATGAGATGAGAATAGTTCAATTTTTATTCTATGGATTATTCCCCTTAGTACTATGCGCAGAAGGGAGGAGCCGTATGAGATGAAAATCTCATGTACGGTTCTGGAACGGAGATTTTTTGAATAGAATGAACGACCGTAACGGATGTTGGCTCAATCCGAAGGAAATTATGCGGAAGCTTTACAGAATTATTATGAAGCTACGCGACCAGAAATTGATCCCTATGATCGAAGTTATATACTCTATAACATAGGCCTTATACACACAAGCAATGGAGAGCATACAAAGGCTTTGGAATATTATTTCCGGGCACTAGAACGAAACCCATTCTTACCACAAGCTTTTAATAATATGGCCGTGATCTGTCATTACGTGCGACTATCTCCACTATAGAAATAAGGAAAAAAAGCAAAGATCAAATTGGCTAGTAAATACTAGAAAAAATAGGCTTTCTACATAATGCATCGTCCAAAGCAACGATTTTTATCAGCTGTAGCAAGGAAAGAGACTTCACGAGAACCAAAATAGGAAGAAAAAAAAATGAGTGCAGCCTATATACTATATTCTATGGATAAAGGATCAAATTGATAGAGAAAGCACCGTAAAGATCAATTAGCGAGCTATTGAGTCGATACAGTTAAGAACTGCTTACTTATGTCATGATATGGGACAAAAGTTAGGAATCAACTTATGTAATAGAGTCAATCCACTAAGGTATTGAGCAGCGGTGTAGCATCAGATCCCAAAGATAGTAAGTTCTTTTTTCTTATGGAAAAAAGTCTTTTTCAAAGATTCTATATGAATTCCATATATGAAACCGAGATAGTTACCTTTCAGAAAATTCTAACGATATTGTGGGGATACCTATGCTTCATTCTTCTGAAGGTGGGAGAAAAGATCAAACTGATTCTGATTATTGATCAAAATTAGGGTTTGAAACTTATGTAATTAACTTCTTCTGGTTAACCCAAGAAAAAATGGGATAGGTTTATGAGAAATCTAATTCAGTTAGCATAGGGTAGATTAAGATAGGACACAAAAAGAATCGATTTTTGAGCCGTATGAGATAGGAAACTCTCAAGTACGGTTCTAAGGGAAGGAACCACCTATTCCGACCGGGGAGAACAGGCCATTCTACAGGGTGATTCTGAAATTGCGGAAGCTTGGTCCGATCAAGCTGCTGAGTATTGGAAACAAGCTATAGCGCTTACTCCAGGTAATTATATTGAAGCACATAATTGGTTGAAAATCACGAAGCGCTTCGAATAAAACCACTCTCTTTTTTAATGAATTAAAAAAAA